GCTAACGTAGCTTAACTAAAGCATGACACTGAAGATGTTAAGACGGACCCTAGAAAGGTCCCGCAGGCACAAAGGCTTGGTCCTGACTTTACTGTCAGCTTTAGCTAAACTTACACATGCAAGTCTCAGCACCCCCGTGAGAACGCCCATAGTTCTCTGCCCGAGAACAAGGAGCTGGTATCAGGCACATAATTCTTATAGCCCATAACACCTTGCTTAGCCACACCCTCAAGGGAATTCAGCAGTGATAGACATTAAGCCCTAAGCGAAAGCTTGACTTAGTTAAAGCCAAAAGGGCCGGTAAAACTCGTGCCAGCCACCGCGGTTATACGAGAGGCCCAAGTTGACAGGTGCCGGCGTAAAGAGTGGTTAAGGGAAAACATAAAACTAAAGCTAAACACCTTCAGAGCTGTCATACGCTTCCGAAGATATGAAGCCCCACCACGAAAGTGGCTTTACNCCCCCCCCNGACTCCACGAAAGCTGCGGAACAAACTGGGATTAGAGACCCCACTATGCCCAGCCCTAAACTTTGATGGCACCCTACACCCGCCATCCGCCAGGGAACTACGAGCATTAGCTTAAAACCCAAAGGACTTGGCGGTGCTTTAGACCCACCTAGAGGAGCCTGTTCTAGAACCGATAATCCCCGTTAAACCTCACCTTCTCTTGTCATTCCCGCCTATATACCGCCGTCGTCAGCTTACCCTGTGAAGGTACTATAGTAAGCAAAACTAGTAAAACCCAAAACGCCAGGTCGAGGTGTAGCATATGAGAAGGAAAGAAATGGGCTACATTCCCTATTTTAGGGAACACGGATAATGTGATGAAAAGCACATTAGAAGGAGGATTTAGCAGTAAGCAAAAAATAGAGCGTTTTGCTGAAACTGGCCCTGAAGCGCGCACACACCGCCCGTCACTCTCCCCGAACCAACTTTCAAAAATACATAATACATTTTTAGGAAAANGGGGAGGCAAGTCGTAACATGGTAAGTGTACCGGAAGATGCACTTGGAAAAATCAGGGTGTAGCTAAGACAGCAAAGCATCTCCCTTACACTGAGAAGTCACCCGTGCAAATCGGGTCACCCTGACGCCCAACAGCTAGCTCACCCCAATAATATCAACAAACCATTATCTATACACCCAAAAACACTTCCACCCAAAAACAAACCATTTTTCCCCCTGAGTATGGGCGACAGAAAAGGATCCTCGAAGCAATAGAGAAAGTACCGCAAGGGAAAGCTGAAAAAGAAATGAAATAACCCAGTTAAGCACAAAAAAGCAGAGACTTCCCCTCGTACCTTTTGCATCATGATTTAGCAAGAAACACTTAAGCAAAAAGCATTATAGTTTAATTTCCCGAAACTAAGTGAGCTACTCCGAGACAGCCTAGCTAAAGGGCAACCCCGTCTCTGTGGCAAAAGAGTGGGAAGAACTCTGAGTAGAGGTGACAGACCTACCGAACTTAGTTATAGCTGGTTGCCTGAAAACTGAATAGAAGTTCAGCCTTTTAAATTCTTTTCCCACCATCCGGCCCACGCCTGCCCAGGTATCAAGAAGTTAAAAGAGTTAGTCAAAGGAGGTACAGCCCCTTTGACAAAAAATACAATTTTCCCAGCAGGATAAAGATCATATTTTACATAAGGCATATGCCCTAGTGGGCCTAAAAGCAGCCACCTACAACAGAAAGCGTTAAAGCTCAAGCATTACACACCCCTCTAATACCGATAACATTATCTTAATCCCCCCGCCCTATCAGGCTATTCCATTTTCCATGGAAGCAATTATGCTAATATGAGTAATAAGAGAAGTACTGCTTCTCTCCCCGCACACATGTATATCGGAACGAACCCTCACCGAAAATCAACGGCCCAAAACCANGAGGNCACTGGATAAAAATAANTAACCAGAAAACCATCCAATAACCACCCGTTAACCCCACACCGGTGTGCCCTATGGGAAAGACAAAAAGAAAAGAAGGAACTCGGCAAACACGAGCCTCGCCTGTTTACCAAAAACATCGCCTCTTGAAGCAAAAACATAAGAGGTCCCGCCTGCCCAGTGACTATTAGTTCAACGGCCGCGGTATTTTGACCGTGCAAAGGTAGCGCAATCACTTGTCTTTTAAATGAAGACCTGTATGAATGGCACCACGAGGGCTCAACTGTCTCCTTTCTCCTGTCAATGAAATTGATCTCCCCGTGCAGAAGCGGGGATTCCCCCATAAGACGAGAAGACCCTATGGAGCTTCAGGCACCAGAACAGACTATGTTAAGCACCCTAACACAAAAGACAAAACTAATTAGACCCTGCTCCAATGCCTTTGGTTGGGGCGACCGCGGAGTANCAAAAANCCCCCACGTGGACTAGGAGCAACATTCACTCCCACAACCCAGGGCTACAGCCCTAAGTAACAGAACCTCTGACCATAAATGATCCGGCATAGCCGATCAACGAACCGAGTTACCCTAGGGATAACAGCGCAATCCCCTTCTAGAGCCCATATCGACAAGGGGGTTTACGACCTCGATGTTGGATCAGGACATCCTATTGGTGCAGCCGCTATTAAGGGTTCGTTTGTTCAACGATTAAAGTCCTACGTGATCTGAGTTCAGACCGGAGTAATCCAGGTCAGTTTCTATCTATGACATGATCTTTTCTAGTACGAAAGGACCGAAAAGAAGAGGCCCCTGTTTCAAACACGCCTCACCCTTACCTAATGAAACCAACTAAAGTAGGCAAAAGGGCATAACCTCTTAAGCTTAAGAAAACAGCTTGTTAGAGTGGCAGAGCCCGGCCAATGCAAAAGACCTAAGCCCTTTCAAGGGAGGTTCAAATCCTCCCTCTAACTATGATCCCCACACTTATCTCATCAATTCTCAACCCGCTCATCTTAATAGTCTTCATTCTCTTAGCCGTAGCCCTTCTAACACTAGTTGAACGAAAAGTCCTAGGCTATATGCAACTACGTAAAGGACCCAACATTGTAGGCCCCTACGGCCTCCTTCAACCAATCGCAGACGGCCTCAAACTCTTCACTAAAGAACCAGTACGACCCTCAACTTCCTCCCCCATCTTATTTTTATTCACCCCCATTCTTGCCCTCACCCTCGCACTTACTCTTTGAACCCCCATACCACTGCCTTTCCCCATGGCAGACCTTAACCTAGGTATTCTATTTATCCTCGCCCTATCAAGCCTAGCAGTTTATTCAATTTTAGGGTCAGGCTGAGCTTCAAACTCCAAATATGCCCTCATCGGGGCCCTCCGAGCCGTTGCCCAAACCATCTCCTATGAAGTTAGCCTAGGTCTTATTCTTCTAAACGCAATCATTTTTACCGGAGGCTTCACACTCCATACATTTAGCATTGCCCAAGAAAGCACTTGGCTTCTCCTCCCCGCCTGACCCCTAGCCATGATATGATACATCTCCACACTAGCCGAAACCAACCGTACACCTTTTGACCTCACTGAAGGCGAGTCCGAACTCGTCTCTGGCTTCAACGTAGAATACGCCGGAGGCCCCTTTGCCCTCTTCTTCCTTGCAGAATATACTAATATCCTCTTAATAAACACACTTTCAGCCACTCTCTTTCTAGGAACCTCCATTTCTCACCTAACCCCACAATTAACCACAACTAATCTTATAATTAAAGCCACCCTCCTGTCCGTCCTGTTCCTATGAGTCCGTGCCTCATTCCCCCGATTTCGTTACGACCAACTAATGCATTTAATTTGAAAAAACTTTCTTCCCCTCACTCTTGCACTCGTAATTTGACATCTAGCGCTCCCCATCGCATTCTCAGGACTTCCTCCCCAACTATAACTGGAGCCGTGCCTGAATTAAAGGGTCACTTTGATAGAGTGAATAATGAGGGTTAAAGCCCCTCCAGCTCCTTAGAAAGAAGGGACTCGAACCCTACCTGAAGAGATCAAAACTCTTAGTGCTTCCACTACACCACTTCCTAGTAAAGTCAGCTAAATAAGCTTTTGGGCCCATACCCCAAAAATGTTGGTTAAACTCCTTCCTTTACTAATGAACCCCTATATCCTATCAACCCTTCTCTTCGGACTAGGTCTAGGAACCACAATTACATTTGCAAGCTCCCACTGACTCCTTGCTTGAATAGGCCTCGAACTCAACACCCTCGCTATTATTCCCCTAATAACCCAACTTCATCACCCCCGAGCAGTTGAAGCAACCACAAAGTACTTCCTCACACAAGCTGCCGCAGCAGCAACCCTACTATTTGCCAGCATCACCAACGCCTGACTAACAGGCCAATGAGAAATTCAACAGTTATCTCACCCCCTACCCGCCACCATAATTACCCTTGCCCTAGCCCTAAAAATTGGCTTAGCCCCTCTACATGCCTGACTCCCAGAAGTCCTTCAAGGACTGGACCTAACCACAGGACTTATTCTGTCCACCTGACAAAAACTTGCTCCCTTTGCCCTCCTCCTCCAAATCCAACCCACCAACTCAAACCTACTCATCCTCCTAGGACTTACTTCCGCCCTTATTGGAGGCTGAGGCGGACTCAACCAAACACAACTACGTAAAATTTTAGCATACTCCTCCATCGCCCATCTTGGCTGAATAATCCTAGTCCTTCAATTCTCCCCCCAACTAACCCTCCTCACCTTAATAATGTACTTCATTATAACAATTTCTACCTTTCTGACCTTTAAAATTAATAACTCTACCAGCATCAACACACTATCTACCTCCTGGGCAAAAACCCCTGCCCTCACCGCCCTCACACCCTTAATCCTCCTCTCCCTAGGGGGCCTCCCCCCTCTCACAGGATTTATACCAAAATGATTAATTCTCCAAGAACTTACCAAACAAGGCCTAGCCCCTACCGCAACTCTAGCCGCCCTAACAGCCCTCCTAAGCCTTTATTTCTACCTCCGTCTATCCTACGCAATAACCCTTACTATTTCCTCAAACACCCTCACAGCCACAACCCCTTGACGCTTCACTTCTGCTCAATCCACCCTCTCCCTAGCCGTCACAACTTCTCTGGCTATCTACCTTCTTCCCCTCACCCCAGCCCTAATAGCGCTTCTAACCATCTAAGAGGCTTAGGATAACACCAGACCAAGGGCCTTCAAAGCCCTAAGCGGGAGTGAAAATCTCCCAGCCCCTGATAAGACTTGCGGGATATTACCCCACATCTCCTGCATGCAAAACAGACACTTTAATTAAGCTAAAGCCTTACTAGACAGGAAGGCCTCGATCCTACAAACTCTTAGTTAACAGCTAAGCGCCCAAACCAGCGAGCATCTATCTACTTTTCCCGCCTACTTCTCCAAAAANCAGGCGGGAAAAGCCCCGGCAGGGGTCAGCCTGCTACTTCAGATTTGCAATCTGATATGTAAACACCTCGGAGCTTGGTAAAAAGAGGGTTTTAACCTCTGTTTATGGGGCTACAATCCACCGCTTGGCTCTCAGCCATTTTACCTGTGGCAATCACACGTTGGTTTTTCTCGACTAATCACAAAGACATCGGCACCCTTTACCTAGTTTTTGGTGCCTGAGCCGGAATAGTAGGAACTGCATTAAGCCTATTGATCCGAGCAGAACTCAGCCAACCAGGTTCTCTCCTAGGAGACGACCAAATTTATAATGTAATCGTAACTGCACACGCCTTTGTAATAATTTTCTTTATGGTAATGCCTATCATGATCGGGGGTTTCGGCAACTGACTCATCCCGCTTATGATTGGTGCCCCCGACATGGCCTTCCCACGAATAAACAACATAAGCTTTTGACTGCTGCCTCCCTCCTTCCTCCTCCTCCTTGCTTCGTCAGGAGTTGAAGCCGGTGCTGGAACGGGATGAACCGTCTACCCTCCACTAGCAGGTAATTTAGCACACGCTGGCCCTTCAGTTGACCTAACTATTTTCTCTCTCCACTTAGCAGGGGTTTCCTCCATTCTTGGAGCAATTAATTTTATCACCACTATTATTAACATAAAACCCCCAGCAATTTCCCAATACCAAACACCCTTATTCATCTGAGCACTTTTAATTACCGCCGTTCTACTCCTACTGTCCCTTCCAGTCCTTGCCGCCGGCATTACCATGCTTTTAACCGACCGAAACCTAAACACAACCTTCTTTGATCCTGCAGGAGGAGGGGACCCCATTCTTTACCAACACCTATTTTGATTCTTTGGCCATCCAGAAGTTTACATTCTTATTCTACCTGGATTTGGTATAATTTCCCACATCGTAGCTTACTATGCCGGCAAAAAAGAACCTTTCGGCTACATAGGAATAGTTTGGGCTATGATAGCCATTGGCCTCCTAGGCTTTATTGTCTGAGCCCACCACATGTTTACTGTCGGAATAGACGTAGACACCCGAGCCTATTTCACCTCCGCAACAATAATTATTGCCATTCCCACTGGAGTTAAAGTCTTTAGCTGATTAGCTACCCTCCACGGCGGCTCAATTAAATGAGAAACCCCTCTTCTATGGGCCCTAGGTTTTATTTTCCTATTTACAGTAGGGGGTCTTACCGGCATTGTTTTAGCCAATTCATCCTTAGACATTATACTTCATGACACATACTATGTAGTAGCCCACTTCCACTATGTCCTCTCAATAGGCGCCGTATTCGCAATCGTCGCAGGCTTTGTCCACTGATTCCCCTTATTTTCAGGCTACACACTCCACAGCACATGAACTAAAATTCACTTTGCAGTGATATTCGTAGGAGTTAACCTCACCTTCTTCCCACAACACTTCCTTGGCCTAGCAGGCATGCCTCGCCGATACTCAGATTACCCAGACGCCTACACCCTTTGAAACACAATTTCTTCTATCGGCTCAATAATTTCCCTTGTAGCAGTAATTATGTTTCTATTTATTATTTGAGAAGCTTTTGCCGCTAAACGAGAAGTCTTATCAGTCGAACTTACACCAACAAATTCAGAATGACTTCATGGCTGCCCGCCCCCCTACCACACTTTTGAGGAACCAGCATTTGTACAAGTTCAACAAACTTGATCCAAACAATAAGGCCTCCACCACCCGTTTCTCCGAGAAAGGAAGGAATTGAACCTCCATAAATTGGTTTCAAGCCAACCACATAACCACTCTGCCACTTTCTTCATAAGACGCTAGTAAAATAGAAAATTACATTGCCTTGTCAAGGCAAAATTGTGGGTTAAACTCCCGCGCGTCTTGCCTTAATGGCCCATCCCTCCCAACTAGGATTTCAAGATGCAGCTTCCCCTGTGATAGAAGAACTTCTACACTTCCACGACCATGCCTTAATGATTGTCTTTCTTATCAGCACATTCGTACTTTACATTATTGTGGCTATAGTAACCACCAAGTTAACTAACAAATTCATCTTAGACTCCCAAGAAATCGAAATTATTTGAACCCTTCTCCCTGCCATTATTCTGATTCTCATCGCACTCCCCTCCCTCCGAATCCTTTACCTCATAGATGAAATCAACGACCCTCACCTCACGATTAAAGCAATAGGTCACCAATGATATTGAAGCTACGAATATACAGACTATGAAGATCTTGGCTTTGACTCATATATAATCCCAACACAAGATCTCACCCCCGGACAATTCCGCCTCCTAGAGGCCGATCATCGGATAGTAGTCCCAGTTGAATCCCCAATTCGAGTTCTAGTATCAGCTGAGGACGTTCTTCACTCTTGAGCCGTCCCCAGCCTAGGAGTAAAAATAGACGCAGTCCCCGGACGCTTAAACCAAACAGCATTTATTGCATCTCGCCCTGGGATCTTCTATGGACAATGCTCTGAAATCTGCGGCGCAAACCATAGCTTCATACCCATCGTAGTAGAAGCAGTCCCCTTAGAACACTTTGAAAACTGATCATCTCTAATACTTGAAGACGCTTCGCTAAGAAGCTAAACAGGGAACAGCATTAGCCTTTTAAGCTAAAGATCGGTGACTCCCAACCACCCTTAGCGAAATGCCACAGCTTAACCCAGCACCTTGATTTGCCATCCTAGTCTTCTCCTGATTAGTCTTTTTGACAGTTCTCCCTCCAAAAGTTCTAGCCCACTCCTTTCCAAACGAACCTGCCCTCCAAAGCACAGAAAAACCCAAAACAGAACCCTGAAATTGACCATGACATTAAGCTTTTTCGACCAGTTTATGAGCCCCACACACTTCGGAATCCCACTAATTGCCCTTGCCCTAACCCTACCCTGAATCCTTTATCCTAAACCTACAACTCGCTGACTAAACAACCGCCTCCTAACCCTTCAAAGCTGATTCATCAACCGCTTTACCCAACAAATCTTTCAACCCCTTAGTTTAGGTGGTCACAAATGAGCAGTTCTACTAACCTCCCTAATACTATTCCTCATCACCCTAAATATGTTAGGCCTACTCCCTTACACCTTTACACCTACAACCCAGCTTTCCCTCAACATAGCATTCGCCGTTCCCCTATGATTGGCAACAGTAATTATTGGAATGCGAAATCAGCCCACCCATGCGCTAGGTCACCTTCTTCCAGAAGGTACCCCAACCCTCCTTATCCCTGTCCTAATTATTATTGAAACAATTAGTCTATTTATTCGACCATTAGCCCTAGGCGTCCGACTAACAGCTAACTTAACAGCCGGCCATCTACTAATCCAGCTAATTGCAACCGCCGCATATGTTCTTCTCCCACTAATACCAACCATTGCTCTACTAACAGCCATTCTCCTCTTCCTTTTGACACTATTAGAGGTAGCCGTCGCCATAATCCAAGCCTACGTATTTGTTCTTCTTTTAAGCCTCTACCTTCAAGAAAACGTCTAATGGCCCATCAAGCACACGCGTATCATATAGTAGACCCCAGCCCTTGACCCCTAACAGGAGCAGCAGCCGCCCTCCTAATAACATCCGGTTTAGCAATTTGAATGCACTTCCACAACACAACACTTATACTTCTAGGCCTAGTCCTCCTCCTTCTAACTATAAACCAATGATGACGAGACATCATTCGAGAAGGCACATTTCAAGGCCATCACACACCCCCTGTCCAAAAAGGCCTTCGTTATGGTATAATCCTGTTTATTACTTCCGAAGTCTTCTTTTTCCTAGGATTTTTCTGAGCCTTCTACCACTCAAGCCTCGCCCCAACCCCCGAACTCGGAGGATGCTGACCCCCTACAGGCATTACCACTTTAGACCCCTTCGAAGTTCCCCTCTTAAATACAGCTGTCCTCTTAGCCTCCGGTGTTACAGTCACTTGAGCCCACCATAGCATTATAGAAGGACATCGAAAAGAAGCAATTCAAGCTTTAACCCTGACAATTCTTCTAGGTTTTTACTTCACACTCTTGCAAGCAATAGAATACTATGAAGCCCCCTTCACAATCGCAGACGGAGTCTACGGCTCTACATTCTTTGTTGCCACAGGCTTCCACGGCCTCCACGTTATTATTGGCTCCACCTTCCTAGCCATCTGCCTACTCCGACAAATCCAATATCACTTTACATCAGAACACCACTTCGGATTTGAAGCTGCTGCCTGATACTGACATTTCGTAGACGTCGTCTGACTTTTCCTCTACATCTCAATCTATTGATGAGGCTCATATCTTTCTAGTATTAAAGCTAGTACATGTGACTTCCAATCACCTAGTCTTGGTTAAATCCCAAGGAAAGATAATGAACTTAGTTACAACAACAATTGTTATTTCTCTCGTTCTCTCAACTATTTTAGTTACCGTTTCCTTCTGACTCCCCCAAATAACCCCAGACCACGAAAAACTTTCACCTTACGAATGTGGCTTTGACCCCTTAGGATCTGCCCGTCTACCCTTTTCCCTCCGATTTTTTCTCGTTGCTATCCTTTTCCTCCTTTTTGACCTAGAAATTGCACTCCTCCTCCCACTCCCATGAGGAGACCAACTTTCTTCTCCTCTAATAACATTTATCTGAGCATTTATCATCCTCACCCTACTCACCCTCGGCCTAATCTATGAATGAGTCCAAGGGGGCCTTGAATGAGCTGAATAGGTTGTTAGTTTAAGAAAAACCCTTGATTTCGGCTCAAGAACTTGTGGTTAAAGTCCACAACCACCTAATGACTCCCGCTCACTTCACCTTCTCCTCTATATTCATGCTAGGACTGGCAGGACTGGCATTCCACCGAACACACCTCCTCTCCGCCCTTCTTTGCCTTGAAGGCATAATATTGTCCTTATTCATCGCCCTATCACTTTGAACACTTCAGCTCAACACTACTAGCTTTTCTGCCTCCCCTATGCTACTCCTAGCATTTTCAGCTTGCGAAGCTAGTGCAGGCCTGGCCCTTCTAGTTGCCAGCACCCGCACTCACGGCACCGATCGACTTCAAAGCCTCAACCTTCTACAATGCTAATAATTCTAATCCCCACCATTATGCTTATTCCCGCTACCTGAGCAATACCTGCCAAACAGCTCTGGTCCTCCTCACTAGCATATAGCCTAATAATTTCCCTAACAAGCCTAACCTGACTAAAATCAACAGCAAGCACAGGCTGATCTTTTCTCAACCCCTATCTAGCAACTGACCCCCTTTCTACCCCCCTACTAGTCCTAACCTGCTGACTACTACCCCTTATAATTCTAGCTAGTCAACACCACACCTCCTCAGAGCCCGTCAACCGACAACGCACGTATATTATACTCCTTACATCCCTGCAAATTTTCCTTATTCTGGCCTTCGGCGCAACCGAACTAATCATATTTTATATCATATTTGAAGCCACACTTATCCCAACCCTGGTGATTATTACCCGGTGAGGCAATCAAACAGAACGCCTGAATGCAGGAACGTACTTTTTATTCTACACCCTAGCAGGCTCCCTCCCCCTCCTTGTAGCCCTCCTTCTCTTACAAAACACCTCCGGGACCCTCTCCCTCCTTACACTTCAATTTTCCCCCTTCACCTACTTATCATCTTTTGCAGACAAACTATGATGAGCTGGTTGCTTACTTGCATTCCTAGTAAAAATACCTCTTTACGGAGCCCACCTTTGACTCCCCAAAGCCCACGTTGAAGCCCCAATTGCTGGCTCTATAGTGCTAGCTGCCGTCCTCCTTAAACTTGGAGGCTACGGCATAATACGAATAATAACAATACTAGAGCCTCTCACCAAAGAACTCAGTTACCCCTTCATCATCCTTGCCCTCTGAGGAGTAGTAATAACCGGATCAATCTGTCTTCGCCAAACCGACCTAAAATCACTAATCGCCTACTCATCCGTAAGTCACATAGGCCTTGTCGCAGCCGGCATCCTTATTCAAACACCCTGAGGCTTTACCGGGGCTCTAATTCTTATAATTGCTCACGGACTGACTTCTTCCGCCCTTTTCTGCCTGGCTAACACAAACTATGAACGAACCCACAGCCGAACCCTACTCCTGGCTCGAGGCCTACAAATAATTTTACCTTTAATAACCGCCTGATGATTCATTGCTAGCCTCGCTAATCTCGCTCTCCCTCCCCTCCCCAACCTTATAGGAGAACTAATAATCATCACCTCTTTATTTAACTGATCCTGATGAACAATTATCCTCACCGGAGCCGGAACCCTAATCACCGCAAGTTACTCCCTCTATATATTTTTGATAACACAACGAGGCCCACTTCCTTCCCACATCATAACCCTAGAACCAACACACTCACGAGAACATTTATTACTAGCACTCCACCTTCTCCCTCTCCTACTCCTAATTCTTAAGCCCGAACTAGTCTGAGGCTGAACATTCTGTAGACATAGTTTAACAAAAACATTAGATTGTGATTCTAAAAACAGAGGTTAAACCCCTCTTGTCCACCGAGAGAGATTTGTAATAACAAAGACTGCTAATCTTTGCCCCCTTGGTTAAATTCCAAGGCTCACTCGAACAGCTCCTAAAGGATAACAGCTCATCCGTTGGTCTTAGGAACCAAAAACTCTTGGTGCAAATCCAAGTAGTAGCTATGCACCACACCCCAATCATCATAGCATCCAGCCTAATTACTATCTTTTTTCTACTAACCTACCCTGTTCTTACAACCCTCACCCCAAACCTCCACCCCCCACACTGAGCCCTGAACAAAGTAAAAACAGCCGTAAAAATAGCCTTTTTCGTCAGCCTCCTTCCCCTTTTCCTGTTTCTTCACGAAGGAGCTGAAACCATTATTACCAACTGAAACTGAATAAATACTCTAACCTTCGACATCAACATCAGCCTCAAATTTGACATCTACTCAATTATCTTCACCCCCATTGCCCTTTATGTCACCTGGTCCATCCTAGAATTTGCCTCATGATATATACACTCAGACCCCTACATAAACCGNTTTTTTAAGTACCTCCTCATTTTTCTCATCGCCATAATTATTCTAGTAACAGCAAACAACATATTCCAACTCTTTATCGGCTGAGAAGGAGTAGGAATTATATCCTTCCTACTTATTGGCTGATGGTACGGTCGAACCGACGCAAACACTGCAGCCCTTCAAGCCGTTGTCTACAACCGAGTTGGTGATATCGGCCTAATTTTCTCCATAGCATGAATTGCAACAAACCTCAATTCCTGAGAACTACAACAAGTCTTTTCCACCACTACAACCACGGACCTCACCCTCCCTCTTATAGGCCTTATTCTCGCAGCCACTGGTAAATCAGCCCAATTTGGACTCCACCCGTGACTCCCCTCAGCCATAGAAGGTCCTACGCCGGTCTCTGCCCTACTGCACTCTAGCACTATAGTTGTAGCAGGCATTTTCCTACTTATCCGTATAAGCCCCTTACTAGAAAACAACCAAACTGCTCTCACTACTTGCCTATGCTTGGGCGCCCTCACCACGCTTTTTACCGCAACCTGTGCCCTCACCCAAAATGATATCAAAAAAATCGTTGCTTTTTCAACATCAAGCCAGCTCGGCCTAATAATAGTGACCATCGGACTTAACCAACCCCAACTTGCCTTCCTACATATCTGCACCCATGCCTTCTTTAAAGCAATACTTTTCCTCTGCTCCGGCTCAATCATCCACAGCTTAAACGACGAACAAGACATCCGTAAAATAGGAGGCATACACCATTTAACCCCCCTCACCTCCTCTTGCCTAACCATCGGAAGTCTCGCCCTCACAGGCACCCCCTTCCTGGCAGGATTCTTCTCCAAAGATGCCATCATTGAAGCTCTCAACACATCCTATCTTAACGCCTGAGCCCTAATCCTCACCCTCTTGGCCACCTCATTCACTGCCATTTACAGTCTCCGAGTAATTTTCTTTGTATCAATAGGCAACCCCCGATTTAGTCCCCTTTCTCCAATTAACGAAAACAACCCAGCAGTTATTAACCCAATTAAACGACTAGCATGAGGCAGCATTATCGCCGGCCTTCTAATTACTTCAAACATCACTCCTCTAAAAACCCCCATCATATCCATACCATTTCTCCTAAAAATAGCCGCCCTTGCCGTAACGCTCATCGGACTTCTACTCGCCCTAGAACTAGCCTCCCTCACCACCAAACAAATCAAAACCACCCCAAACCTACCACTCCATCACTTCTCCAACATGCTAGGTTTCTTCCCCGCAGTAATGCATCGACTTACTCCCAAACTTAACCTTCTCCTAGGCCAAACCATTGCCACCCAAATAATTGACCAAACTTGACTAGAAAAAGTGGGCCCTAAAGCAATCTTCTCCTTAAACTCCCCCCTAATTTCAACAACCAGCAACATTCAACAAGGAATAATCAAAACTTATCTCTCCCTTTTCTTCTTCACCTTTATCTTAGCCCTACTTATCCTCCTGTATTAAACAGCCCGAAGAGCCCCCCGACTTAAACCCCGAGTTAACTCTAACACCACAAACAACGTTAACAATAACACCCACGCCCCCAAAATTAACATACCCCCTCCAACCGAGTATATCAACGCCACTCCCCCAACATCCCCTCGAAACACGGAAAACTCACTAAACTCATCTACCAAAACTCAAGAACCCTCATACCAACCCCCTCAAAATATGCTCGCCGCTATACCCACCCCCACAACATACCCTACCATCGTCCCAAGCACCGGTCAACTCCCTCAGCTCTCCGGGTAAGGTTCAGCAGCAAGTGCCGCTGAATATGCAAACACAACCAACATTCCCCCTAAATAAATTAAAAACAAAACTAAAGATAAAAAAGACCCCCCATGCCCCACTAATACCCCACACCCCACCCCCGCCACCGCAACCAATCCCAAAGCTGCAAAATACGGCGAAGGGTTAGAAGCAACCGCCGCTAACCCTAACACCAAACTAAACAAAAATATGAGCATCACATAAGCCATAGTTTCTGCCAGGATTTTAACCAGGACTAATGACTTGAAAAACCACCGTTGTTATTCAACTACAAAAACCTTAATGGCCAGCCTCCGAAAAACCCACCCCCTCCTAAAAATTGCAAACGACGCACTAATTGACCTCCCCGCCCCCTCAAATATCTCTATTTGATGAAATTTTGGTTCCCTGCTGGGACTCTGCCTTGCCGCCCAGATTTTAACAGGCCTATTTCTCGCAATACATTATACTTCCGACATCGCAACAGCCTTTTCATCCGTTGCCCACATCTGTCGAGACGTAAACTATGGCTGACTCATCCGCAACATACACGCCAACGGCGCATCCTTCTTCTTCATCTGTATTTATCTTCACATTGGCCGAGGACTCTACTACGGCTCTTACCTTTATAAAGAAACTTGAAATGTCGGAGTTGTCCTCCTCCTCCTGACTATAATAACCGCTTTCGTAGGCTACGTCCTTCCATGAGGACAAATATCCTTCTGAGGAGCCACCGTCATCACCAACCTCCTCTCCGCAGTCCCCTACATCGGCAACTCTCTCGTCCAATGACTGTGAGGCGGTTTCTCAGTAGATAATGCCACCCTCACCCGATTCTTTGCCTTCCACTTCCTCCTCCCATTCATTATTGCAGCAATAACGATAATTCATCTAATTTTCCTTCACGAAACCGGATCCACAAACCCAGCAGGTTTAAACTCCGACACAGACAAAATTTCATTCCACCCCTATTTTTCCTACAAAGACCTCCTAGGTTTTGCAATTCTGCTTATTGCTCTTATTGCCCTCGCCCTCTTTTCTCCTAACCTCTTAGGAGACCCAGACAATTTCACCCCCGCAAACCCCCTAGTCACCCCACCACACATTAAACCAGAATGGTATTTCCTATTTGCTTATGCCATCCTCCGATCAATTCCAAATAAACTAGGAGGGGTCCTCGCACTCCTCTTCTCAATTCTCATCCTCATACTCGTCCCAATCCTCCACACCTCAAAACTCCGAGCCCTCACTTTCCGACCAATCACCCAACTCTTATTCTGACTCCTCGTTGCAGACGTCATCATTTTAACCTGAATCGGAGGAATGCCCGTCGAACATCCATTCGTCATCATCGGCCAAATTGCATCCTTCCTCTATTTCTTTATTTTCCTTATTCTTCTACCCGCCGCCGGACTGGCAGAAAATAAAATATTCGCATAAACTTACAAATCGCAGTAGTAGCTCAGTGTCAGAGCGCCGGTCTTGTAAACCGGACGCCGAGGGTTAAAATCCTTCCTACCGCTCAAAGAAAGGGGATTTTAACCCCTGCCCCTAACTCCCAAAGCTAGGATTCTCAAACTAAACTATTCTTTGCCGAGCTCTGCCCTATAGCAAAATTTGTACATATATGTAATTACACCATATATTTATATTAACCTATATACTATGATATTATACATACCATTAAGGATGATATCTCTACTCTTTCATATACCCCCATACATCAACTATTTTACAACATAGTTACATATCACATAAAATGTATAATTCAAATTATAATTAAGTAACAATTAACGACATTTAAGACCGAACACAAATAACCATCAGTTAAGTTATACCAAGTACTCAACATCCCGTTAATTCACCCATTTTAATGTAGTAAGAACCTACCATCAGTTGATTCCTTAATGATCACGGTTCTTGAAGGTGAGGGACAACTATTGTGGGGGTTTCACCTAGTGAACTATTCCTGGCATCTGGTTCCTACTTCAGGTCCATTACTTGAAATATTCCCCACACTTTCATTGACGCTTGCATAAGTTAATGGTGGTAATACATACTCCTCGTTACCCACCATGCCGGGCATTCTTTCTAGCGGGCAAGGGGTTCTCTTTTTTTTTCCTTTCCTCTGGCATCTCACAGTGCATACAAAATTATTTTTACAAGGGTGAACATGCATTCTGCTCCCGGCACTAAAATATTCATGGCGCATAGATATTCATTGAAGGATTGCATAACTGATTTCAAGAGCATAAAGTTCTTGTTCTTACTCCTAAGATCTCTGTCACACCCCCGTTTGTTGCGCGCCTAAACCCCCCCTACCCCCCCAAAACTCCTAAGATGTCTAACACTCCTGCAAACCCCCCGGAAACAGGAAAACATCAAGAAGCTTTCTTTCTTAAACAGCATGCGTATATTATAATATTACAATATTGCAATAT